AACATGTCTTATTTTTTCAATAATCCATATTTGTAGCAATGAATCCATATTTGTAGCAATGAAATAGTATTGTTCCTTCCCGATATGATATATGATCAATTACAAATATCTATGATCTGTCTTCTCTATAAAGGACCCGAAATACCTTGCTTACGTATCATTGGAAAGTGCATTAACATAAATACGGCAGTAAGAAGAGGCAATACAAAAGTGTGTAAACTATAAAAACGAGTCAAAGTGGATTGGCCCACACTAGCACTTCCACGTAATAACTCTACCAAAGGTGATCCTATTACAGGAATAGCTTCAGGCACACCTGTCACGATTTTTACTGCCCAATAACCAATTTGGTCCCGAGGTAAGGAATAACCAGTTACACCAAAAGATGCAGTCAATACAGCTAAAACCACACCTGTAACCCAAGTTAATTCGCGGGGTTTTTTAAATCCACCTGTGAGATACACACGAAATACGTGCAGGATCATCATTAGAACCATCATACTTGCTGACCATCGATGAACTGATCGAATTAACCAACCAAAATTGGCCTCAGTCATTATGTATTGAACAGAGGAAAAAGCTTCTGTAACGGTTGGACGATAGTAAAAAGTCATAGCAAAACCTGTAGCTACTTGTACTAAAAAACAAGTAAGTGTGATCCCCCCTAAACAATAAAATATGTTTACATGAGGAGGAACATATTTACTAGTTATATCATCTGCAATCGCCTGAATCTCGAGACGTTCCTCAAACCAATCATATACCTTATTGAGATAGGTAATCCAAAGGAATTCCCCCTCTGAGAACCGTATATGAGAATTTCATCTCGTACGGCTCAAGCCGAAACACACAAATACTGATTTCAACGGATATGTAATAGAAAGTTCAAAACTTCTTAGCCACTTGATTCGATTTGCCCCAAAGATACGAAGTAACAAAAATCCGGAATCTCTTCTTTGTGATGATAATGCCAAAAATATCAAGTTGGCTCATCTGTCTTTCTTTCTTTATGTTGATCGTTACAGGCCTCTTGAATCTTCTCTTCCCTATTTTTTTATTTGTTATTTGATTTGTTGTTTTTTTGTGCGTAATGCAAATTAACAATAGTTTTGCTATTGATAGGAATTCCCTTGTTGAGACCCTATGAATCAATTGAAACCTCAGATTCATACTAGAACCACGATGATTTAATCAAGCAAAGCCTCAAGCTAAACTCAAAGGTTCTCTGAGTAAGAACCGTTTGATGATCACTTATTCAATAGAATGGATGTAATGACTCAACAAAATCTAGAGAAACATTTGTCCTTTGTTCAAACTGAAAGAAGAAAAATAGTTTGATTTAGGAAATACCTATTTGAATTTTTTTTGAGCCCGGTTGCGAGGTCTGAATAGTAAATAGTAGGTATGAATCATAGTTCAAATATTTCTTTTCTTGATCTATTCTATATATTCCGTGCTCCAGATACTAGAATAAATATCCGACGAGGTAGAATCATCTTGATAGAGATGACAGGCCCATTTTCTGTATTATCAATAGGATCAATTATAACAAGTCACACACTCATATTCCGGAAATACCGAAACAAATAAATCCCACGGTCGAACTACCAAAATGGTCTAGAAATCTGAGTCTGTCTTAAGTAAAGTAATTTTTTTGATTGAAAAACTAGGACTTTCTAGTTCTTATGAACCTAACTCATTGAAATTCCATCCAGTAAAACGGAAGAATTATAAATTTCCAAAATAATAGATAGGAATATCGCAAATAGAGCCATTGCGACCCCCATAAGTGGTGTAGTCCCCCAGCCCGGTGCTACTTTACCATATTCCGAATTCAATGGTTTCAATAAATTCCCTACAGTAGTTCGTCTTGGCCCAGATCTAGAACTACCCTCAACGGTTTGTGTAGCCATAAAATACTATTCATTGGTTGAGATCTGTTGACTTTGTATAACATTCCGTTGTAGTTGTAAATAAACGATCTTATCGTAGATCCATTGTGATCTTGAAATTATCTAAAAATGGAAACAGCAACCCTAGTCGCCATCTCCATATCTGGTTTACTTGTAAGCTTTACTGGGTACGCCTTATATACCGCTTTTGGGCAACCCTCTCAACAACTAAGAGATCCATTCGAAGAACACGGGGACTAGTTGAAGTAATGAGTCTCCCAATATGGGAGGCTCATTACTTCAATTAAGATAATGAAAAATTATTTCATTTTTTTAGTTTTAGTCGGAACCTTAGGCGGTTCTCGAAAAAAGATAGCGAAAAAAATTATCCCTAAAGTCGAGACTAAAAGGAATGTATAAACCAATGCTTCCATAGATTCGATCGTGGTTTACAATTACAATTATAGCTTCCACACCTATTCATTTGGGATTATTTACCATATAAAGAAAAGGAAAGAGTCAAAGAATAAATGGTGATTCAAATCAAGATTTCTCCGGTACCTTATGTCAAATCAAAAAAATAAAATAAAATAGAGGCGAAAGATACC